TATCAACTATTTCCACAGAAGGTGGTGGGATGATATCTTGAGCAGTTACGTATCTAGGACCCCTGACGCAAATGGATGCGTCACGAGTTCCATACAGATGACTTCTCAATACAATTTCTTTCAAATTCATTAAAATTGCATGTACTGATTCTTCAATACCGACTATCGTAGAATATTCATGTGGTACCTTTTCAGATTTTGCACGTGTAATACATGTTCCTTCTATTTCTCCAAGTAAAGCCCTTCGCATTGCGATACCTATCGTATCTGCTTGGCCTTTCATAAGCGGGGCCAAAATGAAACGGCCATAATAAAGACGCTTACTGTCTGTTCTTGATTCAACACACTTCCACTGTAGTGTCCGAGTGGATACTGCTACTTCCTCTCGAACCATAATAATATTATTCTTTTTTCAGATCATTGAATCATTTATTTCTCTTGAAATCCGTTCAATTCTTATTTCTACACACGTCTTTTTTTAGGAGGTCTACATCCATTATGTGGCATAGGGGTTACGTCACGTACGAAACTTAATAGTATACCACTTCTACGAATAGCTCGTAATGCTGCATCTCTTCCGAGACCAGGACCCTTTATCATGACTTCTGCTCGTTGCATACCCTGATCCACTACTGTACGAATAGCATTTCCTGCTGCGGTTTGAGCAGCAAATGGTGTCCCCCTTCTTGTGCCTCTGAATCCACAAGTACCAGCGGAGGACCAAGAAACCACCTGACCTAGTACATCTGTAACAGTCACAATGGTATTGTTGAAACTCGCTTGAACATGAATAACTCCTTTTGGTATTCTACGCCCACTCTTACGTGAACCAATACGCCCATTCCTACGTGAACCAATTCTTGGTATAGGTTTTGTCATATTTTATCATCTCATAAATATGAGTCAGAGATATACGGATATATCCATTTCATATCAAAACAGATCCTTTATTTGTCCATCGGGTCCTTTAGAAAATCCCTTTTTCTTTTTAGAAAGATTACCCTTGTCTCTGTTTATGTCTCGGATTGAAACAAATTACTATAATTCGTCCCCGCCTACGGATCAGTCGACATTTTTCACAAATTTTACGAACAGAGGCCCTTATTTTCATATTTGTTATTCCTTACCTTAATTCCGAATCTACTCCTTGGAAGAAAATAAGTCTCTTGAAATTTTGAACCTCAATTGTATTCCCACGAAAGGAATGTTTAAAAATCCACCTACACCTAATCGTTTGAATCTTTGTTGCGAAGTCTATAAATTATACGTCCCCTGGTTGAATCATAACGACTTACTTCGATTTTTACTCTATCTCCTGGTAGTATCCGTATAAAACTTCGTCGGATCCTCCCCGAAACATAACCTAGAATCAGATCTTCATTATCTAAACGAACCCGGAACATACCATTGGGAAGTGATTCAGTAATTAAACCTTCATGAATCAATTTTTGTTCTTTCATTCCAGGTAACCCCCTTGAAGTATCAACTAATGGAGGAGGAGTGATATTAAACAACCCGTCTTTCCTCTCCCTTTTCACAAATAGGAAGTTACGGATCAACTTCGGATACCAGAAGGATCACCATATATAACACAAAACTTCTCCTCCAATTCCTTCTAGTCGAGCTTCTCGATCTGTCATTATACCTCTAGAAGTAGAAAGAATTACAATCCCCATTCCACCTAAAATCCTAGGAATTCGTTGATAGTTGGAATAGATTCGTAGACCGGGTCGGCTGATACGCTTTAAAATATTTCTATATGTTCCTTTCCTATTTCTTCTATGTCGCAGGGTTGAAACCAAGAAATATTTGTTGTTTTCCCGATGTTTCCTAACGTTTTCAATAAAACCTTCTCGTAGAAGTATTTTAACAACGCTTTCGGTCATATTAGTAGATGCTATTCGAACTGTTCCTTTTTTATCCATGTCGGCATTTCTTATAGAAGTTAATATATCGGCAATAGTGTCCCTACCCATGACGAACTATAATTATTGGTGCCTCCTAATTTTGATATAATCAACATGTTACGTTTTTTTTTATGTGAATTTTTGATTCTTTATTTATGAATTATTAAAAGTATATGCGTGAAACAAAATCTACTAATTGATCCATTTCAGATACCCTACTATATCATGGTCTCATCTACTAGTATTTATAATACCTCAGGAGCTAATGAGACTATTTTAGTGAAATTCAACTGTCTCAATTCTCGAGCGATCGCTCCAAAAACCCGAGTTCCTTTTGGATTTCCTTCTTGATCAATGACAACTGCTGCATTGTCATCATATCGTATTATCATACCGTTGTCACGTCTGAGTTCTTTACATGTACGTACAATTACAGCTCTGATCACTTCTGATCTTTCGAGAGGCATATTGGGCACTGCTTCTTTTATTACAGCAACAATAACGTCACCAATATGAGCATATCGGTGATTACTAGCTCCTATGATTCGAATACACATCAATTCTCGAGCCCCGCTGTTGTCCGCTACATTCAAATGGGTCTGAGGTTGAATCATATCATTTTTTTTTTTAATCTGTTTTTTCAATGCAAAGGTCGAAGGAAAAAAGAAAGAAATATTGTCTGTCCAGAAATAAAGAAATCCGCGATTGTTTTTTTCATCATAAATACCCCTTTGGTTCCACATCCCTATCCTGAAATAATGAATTGCGTTCGTATAGGCATTTTGCACGCAGCTATTTTAATAGCTGCTCTGGCTACAGTTTCCGATACTCCGCCCATTTCATAAAGTATTCGACCCGGCTTAACAACAGATACCCAATATTCGGGAGATCCCTTCCCCGAACCCATACGGGTTTCCGTAGGTCTTACTGTAACGGGTTTGTCGGGAAATATACGGACCCATATTTTTCCACCACGGCGCGCATATCGTGTCATTGCTCGTCGCCCTGCTTCTATTTGTCTAGATGTGATCCAAGCGGGTTCAAGTGCCTGAAGAGCATATCTACCGAAACAAATATGATTGCCTCGATAAGATATTCCCTTCATTCTTCCTCTATGTTGTTTACGGAATCTGGTTCTTTTGGGGTTATAGTTGATGGTTGTTTCTCAACCTCATCTCTACTACAGAACCGGACATGAGAGTTTCTTCTCATCCAGCTCCTCGCGAATGAAACGATTCAATAATATTACAGATACACATGTATTTATTGAATAATACACTAAATCATGGGATTTATTGATATTGAATCTGTCACGTAGGAATCTGTATATCTTGTATATATAGCTAGACGTATATTTCTATATATAGAAGATAATGCCTTTGCTTTATTTTTATAACGAATCCTTGACCTTTACCGAATCGGCCAAAATTTTGCAATTCAATAAGGGTTTCGCGGGCGAATATTTACTCTTTCAATATTTGTTTCATTCGTAGGGTCAACCCATGGCCTCTCAGAATAAATCAATTGGTTCCTGGTTGGTTCCGCCATCCCACCCAATGAATCATTAGGATTCGTTTTCAATAGAATCTTCTGCAGTCACAGGTTCCGTCGTTCCCATAGCTTCTCCATTAATGGCTAGGCCTGAACTCTGCAATGGAGCTCCTCAATTCAAGTTCGTTCCCAAGTCAATCTCCTCAGTCTCTATTGACTCGAGGCTCTTTATTATTGGTATTTTTCCTATGAACCGTATTCATCTAATTATGGACGAATCAGTATTGATGCTTTATCACACTGCCTTTTATGAGATGATTCATAATAGACCATACATATTGGAATCATATACCATTGATATTCTCCTTCTCTCTTTCTCTCGTCCTTCCATTTACCCACATCCCTCTATTTTCGCTTCACAATCCATAATCAGATTGATTTTTCCTTTATGGAAAAAAGATTTCAGTTGCTACAACTATATGATTGACACATCATATAGTGACTGGTTCCTTGGATCTCGATAATACGAAGCAATGAGCTGGTTCTAAGTTCTATAGTTATTAGTTAGGGGCCAGTCCTTTTTTTTTGAATCCCCACTCTAAAGAAAAACCAACGAGTCACACACTAAGCATAGCAATTCTACCAAATGATCAATCCAATTTTTATTCAACCCTATAGAATTCGAATTGCTCATTTTTCATTGAAGGGAAAAAGAATAGTTTGTCGTTTTTTGTTCTATCACTGGATAGAATGGCAAGGAAAGGCCCATTATTGCTCGTCTACAAATATCCAAATTTTGATGCCTAATACCCCATAGATAGTTCGAACTGTATGGGAACAATGATCAATTTTAGCTCGAATGGTTTGTAGGGGAACCCTACCTTCTCTGATCCATTCGACACGTGCAATTTCTTTTCCGTCGATACGTCCTGCAATTTGTACTTGAATTCCTTTTGTATCCGCTTGTTCAGCTAATTCAATAGCTTTTTTCATTGCCTTTCGAAAGGAAACTCTATTCTTTAATTGTAGAGCTATATATTCTGCAAGAATATTAGGTTGTCCATAAGGTTTTGCAACTCTTGTGATAGCAATGTTAAGTCTCCGGTTCACAGAATGAAATCCTTTTTGTACATTGATCTGTAATTCTTCGATTCCTCGTGTTCGACCCTCTATTAACAAATTTGGAAATCCAATATAGATTATGACCTGGATCAGATCGATTTTTTTTTGAATCTCTATATGTGCAATTCCTTCGAAACCCGAGGATATTCTCCTATTTTTTTGTACATAATTCTTGATACAATCTCGTATTTTTTCATCTTCCTGGAGACCTATGGAATAATTTTTTGGTTGCGCGAACCAAAGGGATCTATGCTTTTGGTTTTCCCCACCAAGTCGGAAACCAAGGGGATTTATTTTTTTGCCCATATTTTTCTTCTCTCTCTTTCTCTTTTTTTTCTCTCTCTTTCTCCAAATATCTCTCTATTATAGGATCTTTCCATTGATCCTTTGTTTCTAAATATATATCCTGATCCGTTTTCTTTTTAGAGCTATCCCTCACTACAATAATTATATGACAGGTGGGTCTTTTTATCGGATAAC